CACCCCCCCCCCCCCCCCCAACCCCATTCTAGTATAACAGGACAAATAATGTCGAGCCAAGAGTACCCAAATTTACATATACTAGAAAAAATGGCGGATGTAAAAATCCACAGCTAATCCAATCATGTCTTTCAAGGCGCACGTTGCTTTTTACCACATCGTTTCAAACGATGTTTTACCATAACATTCCTTTAGTTTGGATCCGGTATTTCATTGAAAAAATTATGAAATCGTGAATAGTCGTTGATTCAATCAATAAATAATAATCTATACTTATAACTTTTAGTAAGTTTTCTTTCTATTCGATATGGTTGGCTATACAATTGTTAAACTAAAGAAAAAATATTCAAATTAACTCGATATTTGATTCCTTGTTTTCTATTTCAAAATCTTTTCATTCTGAAATGAAAAATATAACAAATTCTATATTAATAGAATATCTTAATTCAATTGAATTCTATGTAATGGTAATGATCAATAATTTTAGTTTAATTCTAGATATATATATAGATATATAGATCATATCAAAATCTATATCATATCAAACTCCCGTAGCAACAATTTTTTGTATAGAAATTTTTGAACTAGAATTGACGAACAACCAATACCAATAATACTATTTATTAGTTTAGTGTCGAATCGAAAATGGGGCGTGGCCAAGCGGTAAGGCAACGGGTTTTGGTCCCGCTATTCGGAGGTTCGAATCCTTCCGTCCCAGAGCATATCTATTCGTGACGTAGATCCTATTTGAATACAAATTGTATATCAGAGTAAAGATTCACTTTTTTATTATTTTTATTGTAATCGCCGCGGATAATTGTATAATTCAAAAATCTATTTATTATTATTTCTATTTTTTTTTGATATATATAGTTTTTTTTCATTTAGGAAAATGAATATCTATAATTAATAAATATGTATATATTCGAAATTCATTACTATCTATATAAAATTAATTAATAATAATTAATAGATAGTATCAATCATAAATTACAATGAAATAAATAACCCAATTATTCAAATAATATTTTTAATATTACTAATATTATATTAGTATTATAAAATATTAATAAATGATACATATTATCATATATATACAATTATACAATAAAATATAATAATCAAAATGAAAATTCGAATTCCACAAAAGCAAAAATACAATGAATTTTCTTAAAGAACAACAAAATGTTTGTTATGCTTAATATCTTTAGTTTGGTCTGTATTTGTATTGACTCTGCCCTTTATTCAAGTAGTTTTTTCTTGACGAAATTACCCGAAGCCTACGCTTTTTTGAATCCAATTGTAGATATTATGCCAGTAATACCCGTACTCTTTTTTTTGTTAGCTTTTGTTTGGCAAGCTGCTGTAAGTTTTCGATGAGATCTTTCATTTAAATAATGCCTAAAACAAAATTCAGAATTTATTTTAAAACCCAAATTCAAACATTTTAACAATTTATAAGATCAGATAAGTCTTACGGTGTTAATCCTAGATTCGAATATTGAAATTTTTTGATAGACAAAAAAAATCCCGATCATCTCATCATTTCTGTTTTTCTTTTTCCATTGAGCAATCCCAATCCTATTCTATAGTATCATTAGATTTGAATCCATCATCAATACCTAGATTATGTATATGCAAAGAAGTATATGCAAAGAATATTTTTGATAATAGTAAAAAACAAGTCATAATTAATATTAAAAGGCTAGATTCTTACTATACTACAAATCAATTTCCTAATTTTTTCTATTTCCTCAAAATCACTTCATTTCTTAGAAACTTAGTATAAAAAGAAACATAATGTCTAATCTAAGAGAATCTATTCTCTTTCTCTGTCGTTTTTTTAATTATCTTGGAGATTTTGTGTAATGCTTACTCTAAAACTATTTGTTTACACGGTAGTAATATTCTTTGTTTCTCTTTTCATATTCGGATTCTTATCTAACGACCCGGGGCGTAATCCTGGACGTGAAGAATAAAAAAAAGATCTTTTTTTCTGTGTTTTTCTTGCTTGTGCTGAATTTTAAAATCTTTTTTCTTTTTTCTATTTTACATCTTTAACTAGTAACTAAAAAAAAATCAAACAAACTTCTGTAAGTTCAAAAAAAAAAAATACCCAATCATGAACGG